TTTCCGTACCAACTCAAGATATGCTTATTGGACTCTATATATTAACGATCGGGAATCGTCGAGGTATTTGTTCAAATAGGTATAATCCATGTAATCGAAGAAACTATCAAAATGAAACGGTTGACGATAATAAGTATACGAAAGAGAAAGAACCCTATTTTTGTAGTTCCTATGATGCACTTGGAGCTTATCGGCAGAAACGAATCAATTTAGATAGTCCTTTGTGGCTCCGGTGGCGACTCGATCAACGTGTCATTGCCTCAAGAGAAGTTCCCATCGAAGTTCAATATGAATCTTTGGGTACCTATCATGAGATTTATGGGCACTATCTAATAGTAAGAAGTGTAAAAAAAGAAATCCTTTGTATATACATTCGAACAACTGTCGGTCATATTTCTTTTTATCGAGAAATAGAAGAAGCCATACAAGGGTTTTGTCGGGCCTACTCATACGATACCTAAGCTAAGTAATTATGTGATACCGTGGGAATTCGGTTCTCTACGGCTCAACCGGTATCATAATTCCTGAATTTCTACGTGAATCAAGATCGAGGAAAGGAAGTCTTCAAATCACTGACTCAAACCCATTGTCGAATCCTACTCAGCGGAATATGGAGGTACTTATGGCAGAACGGGCCGATCTGGTTTTTCACAATAAAGTGATAGATGCAACTGCCATGAAACGACTTATTAGCAGATTAATAGATCACTTCGGAATGGCATATACATCGCACATCCTGGATCAAGTAAAGACTCTGGGTTTCCAGCAAGCCACTGCTACATCCATTTCATTAGGAATTGATGATCTTTTAACAATACCTTCTAAGGGATGGCTAGTCCAAGATGCTGAACAACAAAGTTTGATTTTAGAAAAGCACCATCATTATGGGAATGTACACGCGGTAGAAAAATTGCGTCAATCCATTGAGATATGGTATGCTACAAGTGAATATTTGAGACAAGAAATGCATCCTAATTTTAGGATGACTAATCCTTCTAATCCAGTCCATATAATGTCCTTTTCGGGAGCTAGAGGAAATGCATCTCAGGTACACCAATTAGTAGGTATGAGAGGATTAATGTCGGACCCCCAAGGACAAATGATTGATTTACCCATTCAAAGCAATTTACGCGAAGGACTCTCTTTAACGGAATATATAATTTCCTGCTACGGAGCCCGCAAAGGAGTTGTGGATACTGCTGTACGAACATCAGATGCTGGATACCTCACGCGTAGACTTGTTGAAGTAGTTCAACACATTGTTGTGCGTAGAACAGATTGTGGCACTATCCGAGGTATTTCCGTGAGTCCTCGAAATGGGATGACGGAAAAAATTTGGATCCAAACACTAATTGGTCGTGTATTAGCAGACGATATATATATGGGTCTACGATGCATTGCCACTCGAAATCAAGATATTGGTATTGGACTTGTCAATCGATTCATAACCTTTCGAGCACAATCAATATATATTCGAACCCCCTTTATTTGCAGGAGTACATCTTGGATCTGTAGATTATGTTATGGTCGGAGTCCCACTCATGGCGACCTGGTCGAATTGGGAGAAGCAGTAGGTATTATTGCAGGTCAATCAATTGGGGAACCAGGGACTCAACTAACATTAAGAACTTTTCATACCGGTGGAGTATTTACAGGTGGTACTGCAGAACATGTACGAGCTCCTTCTAATGGAAAAATAAAATTCAATGAGTATTTGGTTCATCCCACACGTACACGTCATGGACATCCTGCTTTTCTATGTTATATAGACCTGTATGTAACTATTGAGAGTCAGGATATTCTACATAATGTGAATATTCCACAAAAAAGTTTTCTTTTAGTTCAAAACGATCAATATGTAAAATCAGAACAAGTGATTGCTGAGATTCGCGCTGGAACATCCACTTTCAATTTTAAAGAGAGGGTTCGAAAACATATTTATTCTGACTCAGAGGGAGAAATGCACTGGAGTACCGATGTGTACCATGCGCCTGAATATAGATATGGTAATGTTCATCTCTTACCAAAAACAAGTCATTTATGGATATTATCAGGAGGTCCGTGCAGATCCAGTATAGTCACTTTTTCGCTCCACAAGGATCAAGATCAAATGAATGTTCATTCTCTTTCTGTCGAACGGAGATCTATTTCTGACCTCTCAGTGACTAATGATCGAGTGAGACACAAATTGTTTAGTTCGGATCCTTCCAGTAAAAAAGGGCAGGGGATTCTTGATTATTCAGGACCTGATCGAATCCTATCTAATGGTCATTGGAATTTCCTATATCCTGCCATTCTCCACGAGAATTCTGATTTATTGGCGAAAAGGCGAAGAAATAGATTCATCATCCCATTCCAATATGATCAAGAACGGGAGAAAGAACTAATGCTCCGTTCTGGTATCTCGATTGAAATACCCATAAATGGGATTTTACGTAGAAATAGTATTCTTGCTTATTTCGACGATCCCCGATACAGAAGAAGTAGTTCAGGAATTACT